CTAGTCCCCATGTTCTTCGAAGGGATCTCTTAATTTTTGAGAGGGTTGCCCAAAAGCGGTATATAAGGCATACCCAGTAAAGCTTACAAGTAAACCGGATATGGAGATGGCGACTAGGGTTGCTGTTTCCATTTTTTCGATAATTTCAAGATTACAAAGGATCACGATAATATCGTTTATTTACAACTACAACGGAATGGTATACAAAGTCAACAGATTTCAACCCATGATGAAAGAGGATTTATGGCTACAAAAACCGTTGAGAGTAGTTCTAGATCTGGGCCAAGACGAACTGGCGTAGGGAGTTTATTGAAACCATTGAATTCGGAATATGGAAAAGTAGCTCCAGGGTGGGGGACTACACCACTTATGGGAGTTGCAATGGCTCTATTTGCAATATTTCTATCTATTATTTTAGAAATTTATAATTCATCTGTTTTACTGGATGGAATTTCAATTAATTAGTTCATAAAAACTAGGAAGTCCTAGTTTTTCAATCAAAAAAGATTCTTTTACTTATACTCACTTAATGCTTAAAATACTTAATACTTCAACTTAAGATTACCTAAGACTTGGATTTATAGACCATTCTGGTAGTTCGATCGTGAAATTTATTTGTTTCGATATTTCATTTCCGGAATATGAGCGTGTGACTTGTTATAATCGATCCTATTGATAATACAGAGAACGGACCTGTCATCTCTATCAAGATGATTCTACCTCGTCAGATATTTATTCTAGTCTCTGGAGCACGGACTATATAGAATAGATCAAGAAAAGAAATATTTGAACTATGATTCATACCTATTATTCAGACCTCGCAACCGGATTAAAAAAAAAAGGGAAATAGGTCTTTTATAAATCAAACAATTTTTTTCTTCATACTTCTTTTGACCGAAAGAAACCTCTTTCTCTAGATTTTGTTGAGTTATTACATTGATTTAAGAAGTGATGATCAAATGGTTTTTACTCAGAAAACCTTTGAGTTTAGAGTTTAGCTTTGGCTTTCTTAAATCATCGTGGTTCTAGTATGAATCTGAGGTTTCAATTGATTCATAGGGTCTCAACAAGAGAATTCCTATCAAAAAAAAAAAAAGAGATAGGGAAGAGAAGATTCAAGAGGCCTGTCACGATTAACATAAAGAAAGATGGACGAGCCAACTTGAGATTTTATTTCTTGGCATTATCATCACAAAGAAGAGATTCCGGATTTTTCTTACTTCGTATCTTTGGGTCAAATCGAGTCAAGCGGCTAAGCCACAAGAAGTTTTAAACTCTCTATTCCATATCCGTTGAAACCAGTATTTGTGTGTTTCGGCTTGAGCCGTACGAGATGAAATTCTCATATACGGCTCTCAGAGGGGGAGTCTTTCTTGGGTTACCTATCTCAATAAAGTATATGATTGGTTCGAGGAACGTCTCGAGATTCAAGCGATTGCAGATGATATAACTAGTAAATATGTTCCTCCTCATGTCAACATATTTTATTGTCTAGGGGGGATTACACTTACTTGTTTTTTAGTACAAGTAGCTACGGGTTTTGCTATGACCTTTTACTATCGTCCAACTGTTACAGAGGCTTTTTCCTCTGTTCAATACATAATGACTGAGGCCAACTTTGGTTGGTTAATTCGATCAGTTCATCGATGGTCAGCAAGTATGATGGTTCTAATGATGATCTTGCACGTATTTCGTGTGTATCTTACGGGTGGGTTTAAAAAACCCCGCGAATTAACTTGGGTTACAGGGGTGGTTCTGGCTGTATTGACCGCATCTTTTGGCGTAACTGGTTATTCCTTACCTCGGGACCAAATTGGCTATTGGGCAGTAAAAATTGTAACAGGCGTGCCTGAAGCTATTCCTATAATAGGATCGCCTTTGGTAGAATTATTACGTGGAAGTGCTAGTGTGGGCCAATCCACTTTGACTCGTTTTTATAGTTTACATACTTTTGTATTGCCTCTTCTTACTGCCGTATTTATGTTAATGCATTTTCCAATGATACGTAAGCAAGGTATTTCGGGTCCTTTATAGAGAAGGCAGATCATAGATATTTGTAATTTATCATATCGGGGGAGGAACAAGAGTCTTTCATTGCTACAAATATGCCTTATTTAAGAATAAGGCATGTTATTTGGATACTTCTATTCAACTCTGAAGTATTGTTTATTTGATACGAATCGAATAGTTGAAGTATATTTTCCTAAAAGAGGATGGATTATGGGAGTGTGTGACTTGAACTATTGATTGGCCCATGCAGATATATGATTTTATCCGCCACATTGGAATTCACAACCCAATGTGTCTCCGCATCCAACCATCATGTCAGTCCCTTTATGTAGCATAGGATAGGCCGGTTCGCTTGAGGAGAATATTTTCTATGATCATACCCGAATCATGTCATGCATGAACAGGCTCCGTAAGATCCCTAGAATAAGTGATGTGGAATGATCCAATGTTCTATTTATTCCACTTTGTTTGATTTTTCTTTTTTTTTTTTAGTCATTTTATTATAATTCATTGATAGTATTAGTATTTCGTATTAATTTGATAGTAATCTTAGTAAGTTTTTTATAGTATGTAGATGCATTCATTTCCTCTGCATCGACCCTGATCTATGATACTATCGGAGTGAAATAAGGGATCTAAGGAAGAATAGGGGCTAGACTTTATTAGTAACAAGTAAAAACTTTGTATTTTTGTATGTAATAAAATCGAGATGTTGTGGGGATAAATACCAACCAAAAGACATGAGACAATCCAAAAAGCACTTGATCATGATCGAATTTGTAAGCCTACTTGGATATTGAGCATTTCCTTGTTGCCAGAACTGAATTCTTTGCAATGAATCGTTGCAACTTGGGGAAATGGAATTTGAGAAATCTTTTCTTACATAGAGTCATTCTACATTATATATGTAGATATGTATGAAATATAGATCTTCTATGGACCTATTTATGTTCTATGAATCTATTTCTGTGATTCTTTTGATTCTTGCTCGAGCCGGATGATAAAAAATTATCATGTCCGGTTCCTTTGGGGGATGGATCCACAAGGATTCACCTATCCAAATAACAAAGAAACCTGATTTGAATGATCCTGTATTAAGAGCTAAATTGGCTAAAGGGATGGGACATAATTATTATGGAGAACCTGCATGGCCCAATGATCTTTTATATATTTTTCCAGTAGTAATTCTAGGCACTATTGCATGTAATGTGGGCTTAGCAGTTCTAGAGCCGTCAATGATCGGTGAACCGGCGGATCCGTTTGCAACTCCGTTGGAAATATTACCCGAATGGTACTTCTTTCCCGTATTTCAAATACTTCGCACAGTACCCAATAAGTTATTGGGTGTTCTTTTAATGGTTTCAGTACCAATAGGATTATTGACAGTACCTTTTTTGGAGAATGTCAATAAATTCCAAAATCCATTTCGTCGTCCAGTAGCTACAACAGTCTTTTTGATCGGTACCGCAGTAGCCCTTTGGTTAGGTATCGGAGCAACTTTACCTATTGAGAAATCCCTAACTTTAGGTCTTTTTCAAATTGATTAAACCGTTAAATACCACAACATAGGTATCTAAGGAAGATCCCCTTCTGGATCTTCCTTAGATACATCAATCTTATTATGATCTATTATGCAAATATATGGACCGTGTCGGAGATTAAAAACTCATTCTATTCTTTTTTATTTCTAAAAAATGAAAAAATTCCAATGGATTTAAAATGAAAACTTTTTCTTAGGTAAATCGATTGCAAAATGCTTATGTAGAGTACCCAATATCTGTTTTACATCTTCTATGCGAAAATATTCCATTTTCATAAGATCTTCTTGACTGTAACTCAAAAGGTCCAATAATGTATGTATATTGGACCTTTTGAGACAATTATAGGTCCTGGAAGACAATTCTGATTGGTCAATAAAAATACATGTCAATGGAATTCCTTTTTTGTTTTTCTTGAGATTAGTGAATCTGTCTTGAAAGCAAAAGGGTAGATTCCCTCTGTTTTCATTTTCCTCGAAATTCATGTCCTCTTCCTCTGCATGTAGAAAAGGAATCAATAAATCAATCAAATTACGAGAAGCTTCATAAAGTGCTTCTTTAGGAGTTAAACTTCCATTCGTCCATATTTCTAGAAAGAGTATCTCTTGTTTTTCATTCCCATTCCCATAAGAATGAATACTATGATTCGCATTTCGAACAGGCATGGATACAATATCTATAGGATAACTTCCATCGTGAGAGTCGTTTGTGGATTTCATACGATATCCGCGATCTCTCTTGATTTGTAATTCAATACACAAATCAATTGGTTCTGTCAGGTTAGCTATATGCTGTGTCGTGTCAACTATTTCTACAGAAGGCGGTGAGATTATATCTTGAGCTGTTATGTATTTTGGACCCCTGACGCAAACGGATGCGTCCCTAACTCCATAGAGATTACTTCTCAGTACAATCTCTTTCAAATTTATTAAAATCTCATGTACTGATTCTTCAATACCTGCTATCGTAGAATATTCATGCAGCACATTTTCAGATGTTGCATGTGTGATACATGTTCCTTCTATTTCTCCAAGTAAAGCCCTTCGCATGGCAATACCTATGGTATCGGCTTGACCTTTCATAAGCGGGGACAGAACGAAACGACCATAATAAAGACGCTTGCTGTCTACTCTTGATTCAACACATTTCCACTGTAGTGTTCGAGTGGATCCTGCTACTTCTTCTCGAACCATACTATTATTTTTCTTTTATTTATGATTATTGGATCAGATCATTGAATCATTTATTTCTCTTGGAATCTCTTGAATTATTATTTCTACACACGTCTTTTTTTAGGGGGGCGACATCCATTATGTGGCATGGGTGTTACATCACGTACGAAACTTAATAGCATCCCATTTCTACGAATGGCTCGTAATGCCGCATCTCTTCCGAGACCTGGACCCTTTATCATAACTTCTGCTCGTTGCATACCCTGATCCACTAATGTACGAATAGCATTAAATGCCGCGGCTTGGGCAGCATAGGGTGTTCCTTTTCTTGTGCCTCTGAATCCAGAAGTACCTGCGGAAGCCCAAGAAACTACCCGACCTCGTACGTCTGTAACAGTTACAATAGTGTTGTTGAAACTCGCCTGAACATGAATAACTCCTTTTGGTATTCTACGTTCATTCTTATTTGAACCAATGCGTGCATTCTTACGTAAACCAATTTTTGCTATAGGTTTTGTCATATTTTATTAGATCATATTCATAAGAATAAAATAAAAAGAAAGAAGAATCATAAATCTACAGAAAGATACGGAAATATCCATTTCCTATGAAAACGAATCCATTCTTCTTTCTTTTTACATGTACATGGGTTTTTCTTTTAAAGAGTTCTTGATTGAGAACTTGAGAAGGATTACCCCTGTCTCTGTTTATGTCTCGGATTGGAACAAATGACTATAATTCGCCCTCGCCTACGAATCAAGCGACATTTTTCACAAATTTTACGAACAGAAGCCCTTATTTTCATATTTAGAATTCCTTACCTTCATTTTGAATCTATTATTTTGGAAACAAAAATAAGTTTATTGCATTTTTGAACTTCGAATTATATCCCTACAAAAAGGATGTTTAAAAGAATGATCTAATCGTTCGAATCTTTTTTGCGAAGTCTATAAATTATACGTCCCCTGGTTGAATCATAACGACTCATTTCGATTTTTACTCTATCTCCGGGTAGTATACGTATAAAACTGCGCCGTATTCTCCCTGAAATATAACCTAGAATTAGATCTTCATTATCTAACCGAACTCGGAACATACCGTTGGGAAGTGATTCAGTAATTAAACCCTCATGAATCAATTTTTGTTCTTTCATTCCAGGGAACCCCCTTTAAGTATCAACTAATAGAGGAAGAGTTATATAATTCACTTCTCTTCTCTATTTTACAAATAGTAAGTTCGAGAGAAATTTAGGGTACCCGAGGAGAATCACCATATATAACACAAAATTTCTCCTCCAATTTTTTCTAGTCGAGCTTCTCGATCTGTCATTATACCTCGAGAAGTAGAAAGAATTACAATTCCCATTCCACCTAAAATCTTAGGAATTCGTTGATAGTTGGAATAGATTCGTAGACCGGGTCGGCTGATACGCTTTAAAATTATTTTATTCCCTTTCCTAGTCTTTCTATGTCGTAAGGTTGAAACCAAGAAATTTTTTTGACTTTCTTGATGTTTTCGAACGTTTTCAATAAAACCTTCTCGTAAAAGTATTTTCACAATGTTTTTAGTGATATTAGTAGATACTATTTGAACTCTTCCCTTTTGATCCATGTCAGCATTTCTTATAGAAGTTATTAAATCGGCAATAATGTCCCTACCCATGACGAACTATAGTTATTGGTGCCTCCTCATTTTTATATAATCAACATGCTTCTTTTTTGTTTTATTTTTTATTGAATTCTTTTTTTTTTTTGAAATTCTTAAATTCTAAAAAATTATTAGAAATTTAAAGTATATGCATGAGACACAATCTATTAATCGGATCTATTTCAGATATTTGAATATTCTATTCTATCTATATATTATAGATATATATAGGATATATCCTATTTTCATCTATAATACTTCGGGTGCTAATGAAACTATTTTAGTAAAATTCAACTGTCTCAATTCCCGAGCAATCGCACCAAAAATTCGAGTTCCTTTTGGATTTCCTTCTTGATCAATGATAACCGCTGCATTGTCATCATATCGTATTATCATGCCGTTGTCACGTTTGAGTTCTTTACACGTGCGTACAATCACAGCTCTAATTATTTCTGATCTTTCTAGAGGCATGTTGGGCACTGCTTCTTTTATTACAGCAACAATAACATCGCCGATATGAGCATATCGGTGATTACCAGTTCCTATGATTCGAATACACATCAATTCTTTAGCTCCACTGTTATCCGCTACATTCAAAAGGGTCTGAGGTTGAATCATATCATTCTTATTTGAATCTCTTATTTCAATGCAAGGGATAAGGGAAAAAAGAAATATTGTCTGTCCAGAGATAAAGAAATCCGTGGTTATTTTTTCATTCTCAATACTCCTTTTACTTTTGTTTACCTATCCTGAAATAACAAATTGAGTTCGTATAGGCATTTTGCATGCAGCTATTTCCATAGCAGCTTTGGCTACAGTTTCTGATACTCCACTCATTTCATAAAGTATTCGGCCCGGTTTCACAACGGATACCCAATATTCGGGGGATCCCTTGCCCGAACCCATACGTGTTTCTGTAGGTCTTACAGTAACAGGTTTGTCGGGAAAGATACGTACCCATATCTTTCCACCACGACGCGCATATCGTGTCATTGCTCTTCGCCCTGCTTCTATTTGTCTAGCTGTGATCCAAGCAGGTTCAAGTGCCTGAAGAGCATATCTGCCAAAACAAATATGATTGCCTCGACAAGATATTCCCTTCATTCTACCTCTATGTTGTTTACGAAATCTGGTTCTTTTGGGGTTATAGTTGATGGTTGTTTCTGAATTCCATCTCTACTGCAGAGCCGGACATGAGAGTTTCTTCTCATCCAGCTCCTCGCGAATGAAATGATTCAATAATATTACATATATACATGTATTTATGTATTTCATTCTCTATCAAAAGATAGAATATACTAATTCTTTTTGATATTGAATTTCTTACATAGGTAGCTGTATATATATAACTAGATAACTAGGCGTGTTTGTTTATATATAATGCTTCTTTCTTTTATCAAGATTTCTAAAGTATTTTACTTTACCTCTATTGAATCACGCCAATAGTCATCCAATAAATGAAATAAAAATAAAGAAAGGGTTCGCGGGCGAATATTGACTCTTTCCTCCTTCATTTGTAGGGTAAATTCATGACCTTTAAGAAGAAATCCATTTTTTCTTGGTTCATTCCGCCATCCTACCCAATGAATCATTAGGATTGATTCGTTTTCAAGAAAATCCTATGTAGTCACAGGTTCCATCGTTCCCATAGCTTCTCCATTAATGTTTAGGCCTGAACTCTGCAATGGAGCTCTCAACAAAATCTGTTATTTGTTTTCGAGTCAGTCTCCTCAGTTTTTCTTAACCCGAAGCTCAATTAAATTATTCTCTATTTTCTATTTTTTATATTATAGATTTTTCTATCTTTGATATTTGCTATCTTATTATTTCTTTATCTATTTCTATCTTATTAGATACATAATAGACTATATTATACATATTTATTAGATTATTTAGATTCTTATTTTCATTTCTTTTCTTATATTTATTCTATTTTATTTCTATTTTTTATTTGTATATTTCTTATTCTATTGGAATTGTGTATTTTGTATTTTTATTGTATATTGATGTTGATGCTTTATAACACTGCTTTTTATGGGGTAATTTTTCATAAACCATACATATGGGAATCATATATCATTGAGATCTTTATTCTCTCTTTCTATCATCCTTCCATTTTTCCACATCCCTTTTTTTTTTCACAATTCATAATCAGATTTATTTTTTATGAAAAGAATTTCAGTTGCTACAACTATATGATCGATTCAGTCATATAGTGACTGTTTCTTGGGATCTCGACAATACGAAGCAATAAGTTGGTTATTAGTTTTGAGTTTCTTTAGTTTTGATAGTTACTAAGTTTATAGTGGGGTCAACCTGTTTTTTTTTTGAATCTCAATTCTCAACTCTAAAGAGAAAACTAACGAGTCACACACTGAGCATAGCAATTTTACTAAAATATAAATTAAATAAAGGGTAAATCAAATTTTTATTGAACCTTATAGAATTAGAATTGTTCGTTTTTCTTTGATTAAGAAAAAAAAAAATAAAAAGAAGGAAATAGTTTCTAAATCTTTTCTATCGATGAGCAGAATGGCGAGATAAAGAAAGATCCATTATTCTTATTTTCTTATTCTTGGTTTACAAATATCCAAATTTTTATGCCTAAGACTCCATAGATAGTTCTAATTGTATGGGAACAGTGATCAATTTTAGCGCGAATTGTTTGTAAGGGAACCCTGCCTTCTCTGATCCATTCGACACGTGCAATCTCTTTTCCGTCGATACGCCCTGCAATTTGCACTTGAATTCCTTTTGTACCTGTTTGTTCAGTTAATTCAATAGCTTTTTTCATTGCCTTTCGAAATGAGACTCTATTTTTTAATTGTAAAGCTATATATTCTGCAAGAATATTAGGTTGTCCATAAGGCTTTTCAATTCTTGTGATAGCAATGTTGAGTCTCCGGTTTACAGAATGAAACTCTTTTTGTACATTCATCTGTAATTCTTCGACTCCCCGTGTTCGTCCTTCTATTAATAAATTTGGAAATCCAATATAGATTATGACCTGAATCAAATCTATTCTTTTTTGAATTCCTATATGGGCAATTCCTTCGAAACCTGAAGATATTCTCTTATTTTTTTTTACATAGTCCTTAATACAATTCCGTATTCTTTCATCTTCTTGTAGACCCATGGAAAAATTCTTTGGTTTTGCGAACCAAAAAGAATGATGACTTTGAGTTGTTCCAAGTCTAAAACCAAGTGGATTTATTTTTTGTCCCATATTTTTCTATTATTTTTCCATCCATTTTTTTTTTTCTAAATAGGAATCTAAATTCTATTTCTTTAGATGAATAAAAAATCTCTATTTTTCTTTTAAAAGAATCTTTATATGACAAGTGGTTTTTTTAATCATATAACTACGCCCTCGAGCCCGGGGTCTTAACTTTTTCACAATAGCACCTCTATTGACTTCAGCTTTACTAATAAATAAATCAGCTTCATTCAAACCCATATTATGACTAGCATTTGCTGCTGCAGAATAAACTAATTTTAAGATTGGATAAGATGCCCGATAAGGCATTAGTTCCAGTATCATAAGTGTTTCCTCATAAGAACGTCCGCGAATCTGATCAATTACTCTTCGTGCTTTGAAAACAGACATACGTATATGTTGAGCTAACACGTTTG